AAAAAATGACAAAGTTGGAAAAGAAATGTTTCCTAGTTATAAAAGTTTTAAAAAAACAAATAAAAAGGTTTATAAAATTTGCAAAAGAAAAAACAAGCGGGGTTATCAAAAAAATTCTCTTTATTAAAAGAATAATAAAAGAACTTGAAAAAGTAAACCCAATTTTATTATTAGGATTTAGGAAAATAAAAGTATATGAACCAAATGAAAATACAAAGGATTCTATAATCAGTAATAAAATTACCGATGAATCAATCATTCAAATTAGATCCATGGATTGGACAAATTATTCAATCACAGAAAAAAAAATCAAGGATATGGCTGATAGTACAATCACAATAAGAGATCAAATTGAAAGAATCATGAAGGACAAGAAAAAAAAAATGAGAACTCCAGATAAAAATAAAAATCTTATTTCTAACAAGACGAGTTGTTATAATAAAAGATGGGAATTTTGGAAAGATATTTTGTGGATATCAAAAAAAAGAAGTGTGCGATTAATACGCAAATGGCACTACTTTATGAAATCTTTCATTCAAAGAATAGACATCGGTATCTGTCTATCTACTATTAACATTCCCAGAAGAAATGCACAACTTTTACTTGAATTAACAAAAAAAACTCTCAATAAATACAATTACAATGATGAAACAAATCAAGAAGTAATTGATGAAACGAACCAAAATGCAATTCAGTTTATTTCGACTGTAAAAGAATCACTTTCTAATATTAGTAATAATAATTCAAAGACTTATTGTGACTTATCTTCCTTGTCTCAAGGATATGTATTTTACAAATTATCACAAATTCAAGTTATTAATATTAACAAGGATCCCTTAGGATCTGCGCTTCAATATCACGGAGCATATACCTTTTTCAAGGATAGAATAAAGGTGATACGAGAAGTATCTGATTCCAAAACAAGGCATAAAAAACTTCCGAATTCTGGAATCAATGAATGGAAAGACTGGTTAAGAGGTCATCATCAATACAATTTATCTCAGACTAGATGGTCTAGATTAGTACCGCAAAAATGGCGAAATAGAGTCAATCAACGCCATATGATTCAAAAAAAAGACTTAAAATTTTTAGATTCATATGAAAAAAACCAATTCATTCATTACAAAAATGAAAATTCTTATGAAGATAATTCATTGTCAAGTAAAAATAAAAAACAGTACAGATATGTTCTTTTAGCACATAAGTATATTAATCATGAGGATAGAAAGAACCCATATATTTATGAGTTCCCGTTACATGTAAATGGGGGACGAAAGATTTCATATAATTACCACAGATCTAAACTCGAATCATTTTATGTATTTGGGAGTACTCCTCGTAGTGATTATTTAGGAAAAGAGTGTATTATTGATACAGTTCCAAATCTGGATCGAAAATATTTTGAGTGTGGAATTCGAAAGTTTTGTCTTAAAAAAAAAAGAAATCTTGATATTGAAATCAGGGCTAACATGGGTGCGAAGACTAACATTCGCAAAGACAAAGATACTAAGAAAAGGACTCAAAATTTTAAAAAAATTAAAAAAAAGGGTCTTTTTTATCTCAATCTCATGATTGATCAAAAAATTCACCCACCCAATCAAAAAAAAAAGTTTTTTGATTGGATGGGAATGAATAAAGAAATGGTATATGGTCCCATATCGAATCTGGAATCTTGGTTCTTGCAAGAATTTATACTGCTTTATCGTGCATATAAGATTAAACCCCGGATTATACCAATCAAATTACTTTTTTTTTATTTTAATGGAAATGAAAATATTAGTAAAAATCTCAATCAAAATCAAAAAGAGGGTCTTCGTATATCATCTAATCAAAACGAAGAATATATTGAATTAAAGAATCGAAATCAAGAAGAAAAAGAACAGCGGGGCCAAGATTCTTTTGGATCAGATCCAGAAAACCAAAAGAATCTTGGATCAGATGCACGAAACCCCAAAAAAGATTTGGAAAAAGATTCCGCGGAAACCGAATCAGACATTAAAAATAAAAAACGTAAAAAGAAAAAGCAATCTAAAAGCAAGAAGGAGGCAGAACTTGATTTGCTCCTGAAAAAGTATTTTCTTTTTCAATTGAGATGGAATGAAACTCTGAATGAAAAAATAATCAATAATGTTAAGGTATATTGTTTGCTGCTTAGACTGATAAATCCAAATGAAATTGCTATATCCTCTATTGAAAGAGGAGAAATGTGTCTGGATGTAATGCTGATTAATAAGGAGCTAACAATTAGAGAATTGATAAAAAAGGGAATATTCATTATCGAACCGGTTCGTCTGTCTCTAAAACGGGATGGACAATTTCTTATGTATCAAACCATAAGTATTTCATTGGCTCATAAGAGTAAGCACAAAACTAATCCAAGATTTCGAAAAGGCAAATATGTTGATGAGATAAATCAAAATTTTGATGGATCTATTGCACAAGATAGAAAAACGCTTGGGAATGGAGACGAAAATCATTATGATTTACTTTTTCTTCCTGAAAATATTCTATCTCCTGTACGTCGTAGAGAATTGAGAATTCTAATGGATTTCAATTGTGGAAATGGGAATGTTGTAGATAGAAATACAGTACTTTGCAACGGGAATAACATAAAAAATTGTGTGCAATTTTTAGATGAGAATAAGTATCTTGATATAGATACAAATAAATGCATTCAATTAAAATTGTTTCTTTGGCCGAATTATCGATTAGAAGATTTAGCTTGTATGAATCGCTATTGGTTTGATACCAATAATAGTAGTCGTTTTAGTATGTTAAGGATACATATGTATCCACGATACAGAATTATTTGATTGTATATTTTGTTTTTCGATTTTCTATATATCACGCTTATACCTGGTAGACTAGGACAGACATATTTAGATGCACGCTGTCTTACATTCCATTCTGATACATGATAGTAATATTAATTCAATAACGTATTAATTGGATCTAGGACTGAATCGGCGGAATCGTCTTAGGGGAAAATCCTTTTCTCTTTCGTGGGTGCAAAACTGTACCATGCTTTCGTATCCGAATCAAATTACAAATGAAATTGGATTTATTAATTTAGATTTGCTAAAAAACAAAGTACTATATGAATAAATCTAGATTCCTCTGTGTACCAGATTGAAATAACTGTCATTATTATTATTCCTGACCGGTAAAACCTATATTTAAAGAAAGAAAAAAAGAAAGAGAAGAATTAAATTATTTTTATGAAAAAAAGTTCATTCATCTCAGTTATTCCGCAAGAAGAAAAAGGAAAAAACAGGGGATCCGTTGAATTTCAAGTATTCAATTTTACTAATAAGATACGTAGACTTACTTCACATCTAGAATTGCACAGAAAAGACTATTTATCTCAGAGAGGTCTGCGGAAGATTTTGGGAAAACGTCAACGGCTGCTGGCTTATTTGTCAAAAAAAAATAGAGTACGTTATAAGGAATTAATTGGTCAGCTGAATATTCGGGAGCCAAAATCGCGTTAATTTGAGAATTGGCAATTCATTTTAATTATTTGGTTTTTTTTTTATTAGTATTATATCTTGAATTTTGATGAACCTCGTTTTGTTTTCGGTAATTTATGGAATAATGAATCGGGGAAGAAACCATATGACTGTATCGGCTACAAGAAAAGACCTCATGATAGTCAATATGGGCCCTCAACACCCATCAATGCATGGTGTTCTTCGACTCATCCTTACTCTGGATGGTGAAGATGTTATTGACTGTGAACCCGTATTAGGTTATTTACATAGAGGAATGGAAAAAATTGCGGAAAACCGAACAATTATACAATATCTGCCTTATGTAACACGTTGGGATTATTTAGCAACTATGTTCACAGAAGCAATAACGGTAAATGGACCAGAACAGTTAGGAAATATTCAAGTACCTAAAAGGGCTAGCTATATCAGAGTCATTATGCTGGAATTGAGTCGTATAGCTTCTCATTTGTTATGGCTTGGGCCTTTTATGGCGGATATCGGTGCACAAACTCCTTTCTTCTATATTTTCAGAGAAAGGGAATTGCTATATGATCTATTTGAAGCTGCCACAGGTATGCGAATGATGCACAATTACTTTCGTATCGGAGGAGTAGCTGCTGATTTACCTTATGGCTGGATAGATAAATGTTTGGATTTCTGCGATTATTTTTTAACAGAGGTAGTGGAATATCAAAAACTTATTACGCGGAATCCCGTTTTTTTGCAACGAGTTGAAGGAGTAGGAATTATTGATGGAGAAGAAGCAATAAATTGGGGTTTATCAGGACCAATGTTGCGAGCTTCCGGAATCCAATGGGATCTTCGTAAAGTTGATCATTATGAGTGTTACGATGAATTCGATTGGGAAGTCCAATGGCAAAAAGAAGGAGACTCATTAGCTCGTTATTTAGTGCGAATTGGTGAAATGACGGAATCTGTAAAAATTATTCAACAGGCTATAGAAGGAATTCCGGGGGGGGCCTATGAGAATTTAGAAGTGCGACGCTTTGATGGGGGGCGGCATTCCGAATGGAATGATTTTGACTATCGATTCATTAGTAAAAAATCTTCGCCTGCTTTTGAATTGTCGAAACAAGAACTTTATGTAAGAGTAGAAGCCCCCAAGGGAGAATTAGGAATTTTTTTGATAGGAGATAATAGTGTTTTTCCTTGGAGATGGAAAATTCGTCCGCCGGGTTTCATCAATTTGCAAATTCTTCCTCAGTTAGTTAAAAGAATGAAATTGGCTGATATTATGACGATACTAGGTAGTATAGATATCATTATGGGAGAAGTTGATCGTTGAAATGATAATTGATACGACAAAAGTACAAGCTATCAATTCTTTTTCCAGATCGGAGTCTTTAGAAGAGGTCTATAGCCTCATATGGGCGCTTGTCCCTATTTTTACTCCTGTATTGGGAATCACAATAGGAGTACTGGTGATTGTGTGGTTAGAAAGAGAAATATCTGCAGCATTACAACAACGTATTGGGCTTGAATACGCCGGTCCTTTGGGAATTCTTCAAGCTCTAGCAGATGGGACTAAGCTACTTTTGAAAGAGGATCTTCTTCCATCTAGGGGAGATATTCGTTTATTCAGTATCGGACCGTCTATAGCGGCCATATCCATTTTTTTAAGTTATTCAGTAATTCCTTTTGGTTATCGCCTTGTTCTGGCCGATCTCAGTATAGGTGTTTTTTTCTGGATCGCCATTTCCAGTATTGCTCCTATTGGACTTCTTATGTCAGGATATGGATCAAATAATAAATATTCCTTTTCAGGTGGTCTACGAGCTGCTGCTCAATCTATTAGTTATGAAATACCATTAACTCTCTGTGTGTTATCAATATCTCTACGTGTGATTCGTTGGAACATCAACTTTACCTTATCCCCTAGTTTTATTAAAGAAAATTGAATGTACTGATTGACTAAATAGCGTCAATTTTCTTTATTCATCACTTGGGTCGATGAGCTAAACCAGATAGTTATATGAGTGAAATAAAACTGCTTATGAATTTGCAGTAATAAGATTCATTCTCATTCCCTATGTACGAGGGTAAAGTAGAAGTAAACATAAGCAGCGGAAACTGTTTACCCCAAGATTGGATGATTAGTCATCATGCCTTGAAGCGGGTACAAAAGATCAATTCTATGGAGTTTTTACAATTTTATCCATATTTTTTTGGATCAATCAAAAAAAAAGGTGGGCGGTTAGAAACACTAAGATACGTAAAGGATTAGTAATGGAAATAATGTAAGGTATCCAAAAAGATATTTTTTGCATGAAAGGAATCATAATGAGGGCTTTACGTTGGTAGAAATGATCAAGTAGTACTTCCTGATGATTCCGATCCAGAGTATACTCTTACCCACTGATTAAAGAAATGACTATCGGGAACGAAATAATCCTTTATTTTTTAGAATCCCCTTCTGATAAAGAAGAACAGGAACGAAAGAAATGGAATGCAAAAATGAAAATGATAAGAGATCTTTTTTATTCTTTCTTTCTCTGATCTACATTGATATAGATAGAATAGAATTCTTATCAAGATTCATGAATTAGTGCGGGGGTCTAATTATTTTTCGTAATCGCACACTATGGGTCGAAATTTTTACCGATACAGCAGATATTTTATTGAAGGATTCAGTTATTGCTGAACAAAGAAAAATTTTGGCATTATATAAAATAAAAAAGGGATGAGATCAATTCCGAAGCACTTTTACTTTTATTTGTTATTATAGCAGACAGAATTCCATTGGTTTAATTAGGGACTCCCCGATGAATCTTTACTTTAGCTACTCCAAAAAAAAGCAAGCCGGGGTAATACCGAGTCAGTCCTTAAATTTTTTTGTGGCCATTGAGGAGCCGTATGAAGCGGAGGTCTCATGTACGGTTCTGGAATAGCGATAGGAACAGTGATGTTATCATCGACTATAATTATCTAACAGTTCAAGTACGATTGATATAGTTGAGGCACAGTCTAAATATGGATTTTTGGGGTGGAATCTGTGGCGCCAACCCATAGGGTTTATAGTTTTTCTAGTTTCTTCCCTAGCAGAATGTGAGAGATTACCCTTTGATTTACCAGAAGCGGAAGAGGAATTAGTAGCAGGTTATCAAACCGAATATTCGGGTATAAAATTTGGTTTATTTTACATTGCGTCTTACCTAAATCTACTGGTTTCTTCATTATTTGTAACAGTTCTGTACTTGGGGGGGTGGAATTCCTCTATTCCGTACATATTCATTCCAAAGCTTTTTGGAATAAATAAACCAGGGGGGGTCTTTGAAACTACAATTGGTATCTTCATTACGTTAGCTAAAGCCTATTTGTTCCTGTTCATTCCTATCACAACAAGGTGGACTTTGCCTAGGATGAGAATGGACCAACTATTAAATCTTGGGTGGAAATTTCTTTTACCTGTTTCTCTAGGTAATCTATTATTGACAACTTCTTTCCAACTCCTTTTGCTGTAACAGAATATGAAATTCTAGGTTCATAACCTCTCTCAAGCAAGAGAAAGAAACATCAAATTATTCATGGATATCCACAATATGTTTCCTATGGTGACTGGGTTCATGAATTATGGTCAACAAACAGTACGAGCTGCAAGGTACATTGGTCAAAGTTTCATGATTACTTTATCCCATGTGAATCGTTTACCTGTAACTATTCAATATCCTTATGAAAAATCGATTACAGCAGAGCGTTTCCGCGGTCGAATCCACTTTGAATTTGATAAATGTATTGCTTGTGAAGTATGTGTTCGCGTATGTCCTATAGATTTACCTGTTGTTGATTGGAGATTGGAAACAGATATTAGAAAGAAACGGCTGCTTAATTATAGTATTGATTTTGGAATCTGTATATTTTGTGGAAACTGCGTCGAGTATTGTCCAACAAATTGTTTATCAATGACTGAGGAATATGAACTTTCTACTTATGATCGTCACGAATTGAATTATAATCAAATTGCTTTGGGTCGTCTACCAGTGTCAATAATTGGGGATTACACAATTCAAACAAGCAATTATGAATTCAACTCAAATAAATAAAAATAGCCGCGGATAAACCCTTTTGCTTTTTCAATAATGATAATGATTACCAATACCAAAATTACCAAATTCCTAAGATTGTGTTTTGATGAAGGGTCTTTCATTTTGCATTTTGGTTCGGCATTAACCACAAATCATAACTATAACTACTGATTTGTGGGAATCATGGCTTGATTTGAATTCAAAATGGAATTCATATATCTGTGGTGATTTCCCAATTCCGAACTAAACTTTGACTTTCAAATACAGAAGTGGGATTGGGCCAATAACAGTATCCGCGTCAATCCACATCCCATTAAGATTTAATTCAATTAAAAATAAAAACGTATCATCATAGGCAAGAAAAAAATAGGGTAACCCCCTTTTCCTGGCCCGGTCAGTAAGGTCATGAAATATTTCTACTTAACTCTTATTTTACATATAATGGATTTACCTGGACCAATACATGATATTCTTTTAGTATTTCTGGGATCAGGTCTTATATTAGGAAGTCTCGGAGTAGTATTACTTACGAATCCCATTTTTTCTGCCTTTTCTTTGGGATTGGTTCTTGCTTCTATATCCTTATTCTATATTCCATCTAACTCCTATTTTGTAGCTGCTGCACAACTCCTGATTTACGTGGGGGCCATAAATGTCTTAATCATATTTGCCGTGATGTTCATGAAAGATTCAGAATATTCCAATGATTTCTCTCTTTGGACCGTTGGGGATGGGGTTACTTCACTGGTTTGTACAACTATTTTGTTTTCATTAATTACTACTATCTTAGATACGTCATGGTACGGGATTATTTGGACTACAAAATCAAGCCAGATTATAGAACAGGACCTGATAAGTAACGTTCAACAAATTGGGATTCATTTATCAACAGATTTTTATCTTCCATTTGAACTTGTTTCTATAATTCTTTTAGTTGCTTTGATAGGTGCAATTGCTATGGCTCGTCAGTAAAAAATAGTTAGAATTATAAATCTAAAATCAAAGAAAAAATAAGGCCTTGTTTTGTTCTGCCTTATTGTTAGTACATCTACTTTCCTTCATTTTGTTGATATGGAATATCAAATAATAAGGAGTTTAGTTCTATCCATTACCAATGCTTTCGTTTGTTACGCACTTGTTATATTCGAGTCAATCAAATCGGTTAAAAATTTGTCGTTCATATTGAAATGAATCGAGATTGATGAGGAGTTAGTCAATGATGCTCGAACATGGACTTGTTTTGAGTGCCTATTTATTTTCTATCGGTATTTATGGATTGATCACAAGCCGAAACATGGTTAGAGCACTTATGTGTCTTGAGCTTATACTGAATGCGGTTAATCTAAATCTCGTAACATTTTCTGATTTATTTGATAGTCGTCAATTAAAAGGAGACATTTTTTCGATCTTTGTTATAGCTATTGCCGCCGCTGAAGCAGCTATTGGACCGGCTATTGTTTCCTCGATCCATCGTAACAGAAAATCAACTCGTATCAATCAATCCAATTTGTTGAATAAATAGTCGTAGTCGTAATGATATAGATTAGAATTAATATGTCTAACTCGTTGATGTTTGCCGAAACATAAGAAATCAAAGTATCTTGGCCCTTTCTCATGAACAGATCCGGAAATCTATTGATTATAAAAAAATAAATTCAGGTAACCCACTGATTCGTCTGGTGTCTAGAATACATGATTTATTTACTACTTATTTTATTTATTTTTTACCAGATCGAAATTTAATTAATAATAGTCAAAATTTTTATAGATCCAATGTCACATTCAGTAAAGATTTATGATACCTGTATAGGATGTACTCAATGTGTACGAGCGTGTCCTACAGATGTATTGGAAATGATACCTTGGGACGGATGTAAAGCTAAGCAAATAGCTTCCGCTCCAAGAACAGAGGACTGCGTGGGTTGTAAAAGATGTGAATCCGCTTGTCCAACGGATTTCTTGAGCGTACGGGTTTATTTATGGCATGAGACAACTCGCAGTATGGGTCTAGCTTATTGATACGTTCTAGAAAACTCCATTGGAATACATTTGATTCTTCTTTACCGACAAAGACCCGTACTCGGCAAAGGAAAATAGAATATATTATTTTATTTTATTCCGGGGGCGGGTCTTTCTGGTCAAAGTCTATCTTGTCTTTACCACGAGCTATTTTCCTTGGTTAACAATAATTGTTGTTTTGCCAATATCCGCGGGTTTGTTAATTTTATTTCTCCCTCATAGGGGGAATAAGGGAGTTCGCTGGTATACTATGTGTATATGCTTATTTGAGCTGCTTCTAACAACCTATGCATTCTGTTATTATTTCCAATTCGACGACCCATTAATCCAATTGGAGGAAGATTATAAATGGATAAATTTTTTTGATTTTCACTGGAGACTGGGAATCGATGGACTTTCCATAGGACCCATTTTACTAACGGGATTTATTACTACTTTAGCTACCTTAGCGGCTTGGCCAGTTACTCGGGATTCTCGATTGTTCTATTTCCTTATGTTAGCAATGTACAGTGGTCAAATAGGATTATTTGCCTCCCGAGACCTTTTACTTTTTTTCGTCATGTGGGAGTTAGAATTAATTCCTGTTTACCTACTTCTATCTATGTGGGGGGGTAAGAAACGTTTGTACTCAGCTACAAAGTTTATTTTGTACACTGCGGGGGGTTCCATTTTTCTTTTAATAGGGGTTCTAGGTATGGGTTTATACGGGTCGAATGGCCCAACATTAAATTTTGAAACATCAGCTAATCAATCATATTCCGCAGCATTGGAAATAATATTCTATTTTGGCTTCCTTATTGCTTATGCTGTCAAATCACCGATTATACCCCTACATACATGGTTACCAGATACCCATGGGGAAGCACATTACAGTACATGTATGCTTCTAGCCGGAATCTTATTAAAAATGGGAGCATATGGATTGATTCGGATCAATATGGAATTATTACCCCATGCTCATTCTATATTTTCTCCATGGTTGATGATAGTAGGAGCAATTCAAATAATCTATGCAGCTTCAACTTCTCCAGGTCAAGGCAATTTAAAAAAGAGAATAGCCTATTCTTCCGTATCTCATATGGGTTTCATAATTATAGGAATTGGTTCCATAACCGATACGGGACTCAACGGAGCTATTTTACAAATAATTTCTCATGGATTTATTGGTGCTGCACTTTTTTTCTTGGCGGGAACGAGTTATGATCGAATACGCCTTGTTTATCTCGACGAAATGGGCGGAATTGCGATCCCAATGCCAAAAATATTTACCATGTTTAGTAGTTTTTCGATGGCTTCTCTTGCATTGCCGGGAATGAGTGGTTTTGCTGCGGAGTTATTAGTTTTTTTTGGAATAATTACTAGCTCTAAATATTTTTTAATTCCCAAAATACTAATTACTTTTGTAATGGCTATTGGAATTATATTAACTCCTATTTATTCATTATCTATGTTACGTCAGATGTTCTATGGATACAAGCTTTTCAACGTTACAAACTCTTATTTTTTGGATTCTGGACCACGAGAATTATTTATTTCGACCTGTATCTTTTTACCTGTAATAGGTATTGGTCTTTATCCCGATTTCGTTCTCTCGTTATCAGTTGACAAGGTTGAAGCTATTCTAGCTAAATTTTTTATAAAAAATTAGAATTAGATAGAATAAGACATAAAGTAAAAAACTCCTTTGATTTTTAAAATCATTTTCTATAACTATAAATAATGAAAAAATCAAAAGAAAAAAAATCAAAAGAAAAAAAGAAAAAAAGCGAAGTGGTTTGGAATTGTAATCAGATACATCCGGAGTTTTTGAGAACCATTACACATTACATTGGTTCTCAAAAACTCAAAAAACTTTCGCTATCTGAGGAGACCACTATGGATTCTTCGAACTTTTTCTTCAATTAGATGTTAATGTGAATGAACCATAACTATGTAGTCCTACCCCTAATATATTGACCCCAAAATAACATATCCAAATTATCAGAAATCCCGCCGAAGCCACCATTGCAGAATTCACACCTTGCAAACTTTGAGCCGTTCTAGTATGTAAATAAATCGCGAATAGGGTCCAAGTAATAAATGCCCAAGTTTCCTTAGGGTCCCAATTCCAATAAGATCCCCATGCTTCATTAGCCCATACTGCTCCCGAAAGAATACCTATGGTTAAAAAAGTAAATCCTAGACTAATAACACGATAACTCCAATGATCCAATTTTTGAGTAAATTGATACTTGTGATAATTTCTAAATGAAAGAAAGTAGGTGCTTTGTAAAACACTTCCTTTTTCATTTAAGTATTGTATCTCATCAAAAGAAAATGACCCAATTAGCAAATTTTTACTTTTACTAAGAATATCTATGTTTTTTCTAAATGTAATGACTAAAAGAGCTACTGATAATAACGATCCGCATAAAAGAGCTCCGTAGCTCAATAACATCATACTCACGTGCATCATTAACCACTGGGATTGTAAAGCAGGCACTAATATTGCGGATGGATGCATTTCAGTTAAAAGACCCGAAGTGGCAAAGCCTTGAGTAAAAATAGCACTTGGAGCTGTTATTGCGCTTAAATGATTTTTATGGTTCCGTATTTTAGAAACCATATGAAAAATGGAAAAACTCCACGAAAGGAACATTAATGATCCATATAAATCATTTAATGGGAAATGTCTCGAATAAATCCAACGAGTAACTAATAATCCTGTTATACATAAAAAAGTAACTATCATACCTTTTTCTGACGAATCACATAGTCCTACGATTTCATGAACTAGCAATTTCATTAAATTAATCGTAATGACAATTGAAATAATCGAAAAAGAGATGTGAGTTAATATATGTTCTAAAGTTTCAAATATCATAAAAAACTATTTTAATTTAAAAAAGGGGGTTTCCATTCTAATTAATTATAGAAATCCGGAATTGAATTCTGTATCAGTGTGGGATCCATTGTGCCCCTTTAGATAAAGGATGCCGCCACTCGGATTCGAACCGAGATGCTCTGGCACTGCTTCCTAAGAGCAGCGTGTCTACCAATTTCACCATGGCGGCTTGATGGAAATCATAATAGCCCATATTAGATTCATTCGTCGATGCAATCAATATTATTTCCATTTATTTTCCCAAACATTAGAAAGTAATGTTTCAATAAAAATTTGTTCAAATAAATATTTGAACGTTCAATAATAGTTAACTTAGTATCATGATATGTTATCGGTTTTAACAATGGGATTTCATCTGGATAATTCATTTCCCATTTATCTGATTTCATGGATGCGAAAAAAAGTAAAAAGATTATTTTTTCATTACATCCGACATTACATCCAAAGAATTTTTCAAAAAAAAAAAAAAAAAAAAACAAGCGAAGTGATGGGGAAAATAACAATCCCCATCTCCTGAATTATAAAAAAAAGGTGAAATCCTTATCTTGTATGTAACTGCTTTTGTTTGAAAAAAAAAAAAAAAAAGACAAATAGTCCCGTTTTTAGACCCCCGTTAGACCGTTAGACAGAAAAATGGAATTCGTTTTCTACATGCGACAATATCGGTTTGTATCTCATATGGATGAGTTCAAAACATTAGTTAATGTAAATTATTCATCTTCTATTGTATATTGGAAACCCTCTAATTCATCGAGTCATATTGATTTAGAGTATTCCAAGGCTTGACTTTATTATTGTCGCACAAAAAAACTTTTTGAATGTCCAGTAGAAATAGATTTAGCTAAGGATAAAGCCTTTTCCGCGGCCCAATAACCTCTTTTTTTCCAAATATTTCTACGAATACGCTTCTTTGACATAGAAGTACGTTTCTTTGGAACTGCCATCTTAAAAAGTTACTCATTTAGATAGTTGGATGTGAAAGACATGTATTACTCAAAAACAAAAAGGATCGTTCTTTCTATTCATTATCCATATTTATTCCATAACGAAGACTTTTTGATGTAATCAAAAATATGGATACACACACGTTGATATAGTATCACTCGGAATAAAAAGAAAAGAAATAGAATAAAAAAAGAAAAGAAGAATGATGTCATTCTTATCATTCTTATTCTTAAAGTTCTTAAAGGAAGTTATTTTTCACGTCTTTTACAATAATGTTAAAAGAGAATTTGTACTAATGGGTGACGTGATATTCTTATTCAAATCCATATATATCAGATGCCATAGAAATCGAATCGTTTGCTCGCTATTCTTAATCTTTTTAATCTTAATATAATAATATAAAAAAAAAAAAAAAAAAAGCTTCCAATTCATATCTCAGTCTATTTATATATTGTTATTGTTGTGATTTTAAATAAATCGAAAAGAAAAGTTTAAGATAAGAACAGAACCTTTACATCTAATTTAAGAAAACAATAATGTAAAATTTTCTATTAATTAATCAATTGAATCAATCTTGAAAGTAGAGTACCTATAATTATTAAAATTAAATAAAGACTAATAAAAATTTATTGAAAAAAAAAAAAGAATTTTATTTTTTATTTTTTTTAGTAATCTTTTATTTCAGTTCTATGCAAAATAATGAGTATTATAGGATTTCTAATAAACATAAGTTTATTTGATTGGAATAAAAGCTAATCAATCAGTTCCACAATTAATCAGTTACTAACTAGTAAAAAACTCTAAACTAACTCAAATAAAATAACTAGATCTTCATTAGTTGGAGGTATTGGCAAATCCTATATTCCGGAATCTAGTATTGTTTTTTTTTATAGAATTTCTATATGGATATAAATCGCCGTAGTATTAGAATGGTTGAAAATCTCATACTCCGTTCTATATGTTAATAAATAGCTTATTAATTACTAGGTAGTAATAGTAAAATATTAATTTGGTTATTTGAGGAAATGCAACTTCTCAATTGGAGTAATTGGAATATTTAAAATAAATATCTGGTAAAGAATCAAAATAATTAATGATTTCAAATCATATTTGAGTTCTCTTAATGAAATAAGAGCTGGTGAATCGGAAACAATTAAAAAAAAAAAAAAGGTTTTATTTTTTGTTTATGGAACATACATATCAATATGCATGGATCATACCTTTCATTCCACTTCCAATTACTATGTTAATTGGATTGGGACTTCTGCTTGTTCCGACCGCAACAAAAAGTATTCGCCGGGTGTTGGCTTTTCCTAGTGTTGCATTGCTAAACATAGCGCTGGGTTTTTCGGTCGATCTAGCTATTAAACAAATAAATGGGGGTTCCACTTATCAATATCTATGGTCTTGGACCGTCAATAATGACTTTTCCTTAGAGTTTGGCTACTTGATCGATTCACTTACTTCTATTATGTCAATACTAATCACTACTGTTGGAATAATGGTTCTTATTTATAGTGACAATTATATGTCTCACGATCAAGGATATTTGAGATTTTTTGCTTATATGAGTTTTTTCAATGCTTCCATGTTGGGATTAGTTACTAGCTCTAATTTG